CGTAATGACAGATCACGGCCATATTATTAAAAGCTTGTGGTAAGAATGGGTTTCGTTCTAGTGCCCGGAAATAATATTCTAAAGCCTTTGTATGCTCTCCGTTGCTTGTGTGTATAAGACCTATATTATAGAGTATATAGCTTCGATCATAGGGATCAATTTCTGGTCGCGTAGCTTCATAATAATTCTGTAAAGCTTCCGCATAATTTCCTTCGGATTGAGCCGACATCCGTTACGGTCGTTCATTTTTCTCCGTTCCAGAACCGTACATGAGATTTTCATCTCATACGGCTCCTCCCTTCTGTGCATAATAGAATACTGAGGGGAATCATCCATCGAATCAAAATTTCACTATAATCATTATGAACTGGCAGGAGCTGGTATTTTTACAAGAAATCTCTAGCCAGCCTTCCCGCAAGAGGTTTTTTCTTAACACCAATCGTATTAGTACTAGATAGAAATGGTAACTCCAACGATTTATTTGTCCTCAACGCCTACTATATTCCAGGAATTTGTCACTTCAACGATCTTTGATGGTTCTACGGGTATCCAAAGTACAAACGAGATGGATGTTTGTTGTCCCAACCATTCTTGATAGTCCCGATAACGATAAGGAAAAGGGTAATTTATAACAAAGTTTTCATGTTGTTGATTCCTAGGTGTAGTGCTTCTTCCCCCTATGCCGCCGCCCGTTGTTACTAGTAGAGTAGGATTGACCTGCAATACAGAACCTATAGGTGTAACCTTTTGTTCAATACGAAAATTGACAATTAAAGTATCTGAGGCTGGATCAATCGAGGATACACGACAGAAGGAATTGTTCTATCTCCAAACTTTACCTTCACCAAGCGTAGGTTTTTTTCAATAATTTTGTTCTTTCTATTCCGAACCGCGTATTTTTCTCGTAAGACTGAGGTGAGGGCTAAAAAAAAACAAGAAAACAGAATCAAATCACACCATCCCTGTAATAGGTAAATGCCTTTTTTTCTCCTAAAGTTGTCGGAATTATTCGTAATAAAATATTGGCTACAATTGAAGAGGTCTTATCAATAAAATTTCCATTTATCCTAGATCTAGGCATAATTAACAATCCATTCTATAATTCTTCTCATTACCCCTCGCCTCGGGGAAAATGATTCCACAAACATAAGGAATTGTAGTACAAAATAACATAAAAACGGACGACTGACTAATTCGAAAAAAAAAAATGTGGACCTTTCGCTCAAATTGTCCCCCTTTTGGACAAAGAGAAATAGGATACTTTTGAATCAGATTGGATTTCATCCAAATTTCGTAACATACAATACAAATGAGCAGAGCTATTACTATTTCATCTAAGTTGAATAACCGAGGACTTTATATTCATTTGAATATGGATTCTGATAACTCGAGAAATTTCGATTTGGTTATGATCTAAAGAAGAAAAAGGATGAAATAATAATTCCATGATAAAATAGAGTAGAGTAAGCATATGTTTTGTTTGTATAACGTGTATACACTATGCCATACAATTGAAATGAAATAGAAAAATCCACGGTATGATTCTTGAATTTGCAATAAATATATGGGGTAGTTAATGAGATTAAGTTGTTGTTGATAAAATGGATCCGTCGTACTTGTACTGTCATAATATGAATGACTCGCTATTCACTCGGTTTCTAATCAATAATAAGATTATGTAGGAGAGATGGCCGAGCGGCTCAAGGCGTAGCATTGGAACTGCTATGTAGGCTTTTGTTTACCGAGGGTTCGAATCCCTCTCTTTCCGTTTCTATTAATTAATCAACGTTAACGACCACAATGTATCAAATCAAATAACAATTGATACCTTTATTCCAACAGCTTTATTTGATAGAGATTCTCTATTCCTAATTACATTACTTTGTTTGGTATGGTACGTAAAATAAAAATATCGTGGAAAGAACAAAGTGGAAAGAGCAAAAAGGGAAAAAATCCTACCGCTGACCTATTTGCGATAGGTGAATGAAAAAAAAATACGGATCAAGGTCCTTAGCTCTATTTACTTCGGCGAAAGAAGTGACATAGACATAATTAATTGTCTGAGTTTTTTTGTTATTTTTATTAGGTTCAAGTCTGGCGGGAATAATATTCTACGACTAACAACTCATTAATTTTTAAACCGATCCATTTATTATCTATTATTTGATTTACTAATCCTTTATATTGGAATGGGTCAATAGTTAAATGGTTTGGCAATTCCTCGTGGTGGGGGGATGAAGCAATATAATTTTGAATTAGAGCTTTCGATCTTTGTTTATTCTTTGTAGTAATAATATCTCGGGGTTTGCAACGATAACTCGGTATATCCACTATACGATCATTAACTAAAATATGTCTATGGTTAACTAATTGCCTGGCTCCAGGAATGGTCGAAGCCATACCCAATCGAAAAAGTATGTTATCTAAACGCATCTCAAGTAGTTGTAGTAAAATCTGACCCGTTGATCCTTTGGCTTTTCCAGCGATATGCACATATTTAAGTAATTGTCGCTCTGTCAGACCATAATGAAAACGCAACTTTTGTTTTTCTTCTAGACGAATACGATATTGTGATTTTTTCCCAGAGCGTAATTGATTTTTAAGATCACTTCCGGATCTGGGTCTTTTACTAGTGAATCCTGGTAACGCTCCCAGGCGGCGTATTTTTTTGAAACGAGGTCCTCGGTAACGAGACATAAAGACTCCTTTTTATTTTATTGAAATTTCATTTTACAGAAAATAAATCGAAATGAAGACTGAACTAAAGGATAAACAAAGGAAAGCGAAATCTACTGAAATATTTCAAAGTAGAATGAAATGAATTGTATGAATATCTGTATTTTTTGTATATATAGGAAGTTCAGGTTCTGTTTTATGATTTGTTCTGTCTAGATCTAATAGTTCTAATCCATTTTTTTTTTTCATTCTATAGTTATTTTTTATTCATAGTTATAAGTTAACCCGGCATAATAGATTGGTGACTCGACATTGAAAAAAAGAGAGGAGAGATTATCAATCCTAGAAAAAGTCTAATCTATAGTATGTAGAAAAAAGCCGGCTATCGGAATCGAACCGATGACCATCGCATTACAAATGCGATGCTCTAACCTCTGAGCTAAGCGGGCTCATATAAGAGAAATAATGTATAGGAATTCGGGAAACTTTCCTATCTTCTTAGCTATTAGCTAAGAATTTCGTATGAACTATACAATTTCTAATTGTATAGTTCTAGTTAGAAATAATATAACTATATATTAATTACATATTCTATAACTAGAATATGAATTCTATTCTAATATAATAATAGAAATATATGTTCTAAAAATATATGACTAATTCTAATTTTCATTCTATCATTATACATAATATATATATTTTATGATTCTATTTATTTTACATAGTTAGAATTTCTATTTTTGATGATAATACTATTTTTATTTGATAATATCAATGAAATTTTGATTAGAAAAAATGGCATTATTTCTTAGAACATTTATAGCAAATTCGATTAATTATATTATTATTATAGCGGATCGGTCCTAAGAATAAGCTAAGGATAAAGATAGAACCAAAATGTTAATGAATGCAAAATTCATCTGATTTCATTAGGAAAAGGAATAGATAGGACGAAAAAAAAAAAACAAGAATGAATATCGACCGTTCCAGTATTCCAAATCGCGTTGTAAAAAAGAAAGGCGCGAGAGACGTATATATATGTGGTATATATCTATCTATATTGAATTGCAGGTACATCAATGATAGAATCATTTCTGATTGAAAAAAAAAATATGGTTCATACAATAGAGAAGAGATGAAATGAAAGAGAATGTTCCAAAAAAAGAAAATAGCAACATACACTTTTTGATATGGGAATCATTATATAATGAATTCAACAGTTCCAAGATAAATGAAAGAAGTGGATGGTATTAGAACTAGGTCTTTGTCTAAGAGGGGATATGGCGAAATTGGTAGACGCTACGGACTTGATTGAATTGAGCCTTAGTATGGAAACCTGCTAAGTGGTAACTTCCAAATTCAGAGAAACCCTGGAAAAAAAAGGGGCAATCCTGAGCCAAATCTTTATTTTGAGAAAACAAACAAGGGTTTTTAAAACTCGAATAAAAAAAGGATAGGTGCAGAGACTCAATGGAAGCTGTTCTAACGAATGGAGTTGACTATGTTGTGTTGGTAGGCGGAATCCTTCTATCAAAATGAAAGAAAGGATAACTCTATATACCTAATACGTATACATATTACCATATCAAACGATTAATCATGACCGAAATCCATTATATATATGCAAAATGGAGAATTATTTTGGATCTATTCCAATCGAGAAGAATCGAATATTCGGTGATCAAATCTATCATTCCAGAGTTTGATAGATCTTTTGAAAAACGGATTAATCGGAAGAGAATAAAGAGAGAGTCCCATTCTACATGTCAATAACGACAACAATGAAATTTATAGTAAAAGGAAAATCCGTCGACTTTTGAAATCGTGAGGGTTCAAGTCCCTCTATCCCCAACAAAAAGCCCATTTTACTTCCTAACTATTGCTATTATTATATTCTTTTTTTCATCTTCCTCCATCAACATCAGCGATTCCAACAAAATGAAATATCTTTCTCATTAATTCTATTCTTTTCTTTCACAAACAGATCCGAACAGAAGTCTTTGGATCTTATCCCAATTAGGTTTGGATAGATATGATACTTGTACAAATGAGCATATATGGGAAAGGGATTCTCATTATTGAATCATTCACAGTCCATAGCATTATCCTTAATCCTTACGTTTACAAAGAAAATCTTCTTTTTTAATGAAGATCTAAAACTAATAAATTTCAGGGACTATGTCAAATTTTTGAATACTTTTGTAGTCTCTTTAATTCCCATAGATACAAGTACTCTACTAGAATGATGCGCGGGAAATGGTCGGGATAGCTCAGTTGGTAGAGCAGAGGACTGAAAATCCTCGTGTCACCAGTTCAAATCTGGT